AATAAAGTGCCTGAGGAAAAGGGCTATCTTGATAGGATAGATCATACAAGCAATTGTCTTTATTATATATTTTAGAATTAAACTAAAACTGAAGAAATCAAAATTCTCCGTGCATCATACACTAATATATAAAAAGATAAGCTAATTAAGCTACCAGGTTCATACCCTGTTTATAGAAGTAAAGTCTTCTTCTTTTTAATGATATTAAATTCAAATAAATTATTATTTATTTCAATTTTAATTATTAGAACAATAATTACTGTAAGTGCTAACAACTGGCTAGGTATATGAATGGGGTTAGAAATAAATCTTATAGCTTTTATCCCTTTAATCTCAAAAAGAAAAGACAAAAAATCATCACAAGCTATAATAATTTATTTTTTAACACAAAGAATTGGAAGTATTACTCTTTTATTCTCAGTAATAATTAATTCTTTGATCTTCCTATCCCCTTTATTAATCCAAGAATTAACAAGAATAATAATTATAACTAGAATTATAATCAAAGTAGGGGCAGCCCCATTTCACTTTTGATTACCAGAAATAATGGCGAATCTTAATTGAGATGAATGTATAATCCTAATAACATGACAAAAAATTGCTCCTTTGACGGTCCTTCATAATTCAATACCTAATAATTGATTTTTATACACAGCTGTAATTTTATCAGCTATAGCAGGAGGAATCGGAGGTCTAAATCAAACCTCATTACGAAAAATTTTAGCATTTTCATCCATTAATCATTTAGGGTGAATAATAATATTTATATCAATAAATGCTTCATGATATAAATATTTACTAATTTATTCTATTTTAGTAGTATTAATTTGTTCAATATTTAAAAATATAAATGCCTTATTTATTAATCAATTAGTATCAGCCTCCCCTTCCTTATTTGAAAAAATAACCCTTACAATTTCTTTATTGAGAATTGGAGGTTTACCTCCTTTTCTTGGTTTTCTACCCAAATGAATGGTAATCCAAAGAATAATTAATTCAGGTTTATATTTATTAATAGTAGTAATAATATTATGTTCTTTACTTACCTTATTTTACTATTTACGTCTTATAACTGCATTCATCCTGTCTTACTCCTCAACAAATAAGTGAATTGTATACAAACCCCCAAAAAAAATTTTACTTATAAGATTCCTATTAATTAATTTTACACTACCAATCTTTATGGTTATTGGCTTTTTTTAAAAGCTTTAAGTTAAAAAAACTATTAACCTTCAAAGTTAAAAATATATTGAATCGTGTATAAGCTTTAGTAAGTATACACCTTTAGATTTGCAACCTAATGTCATTCAAATTAGACTATAAAGCCTGATAAGAGGTTTGATACCATTTATAAATTTACAATTTATAGCCTAAACTTCAGCCACCTTATCATTGAATAAATGATTATTTTCAACTAATCACAAGGACATTGGTACCCTTTACTTTATTTTTGGTATATGAGCAGGTATAGTAGGTTCCTCTATAAGATGAATTATTCGAGTAGAATTAGGTCAACCTGGCTCATTTATTGGTGATGATCAAATCTATAACGTAATTGTGACAGCCCATGCTTTTATTATAATTTTTTTTATAGTTATGCCTATTATAATTGGAGGGTTCGGTAATTGACTTGTACCCTTAATAATTGGAGCCCCTGATATAGCTTTTCCTCGAATAAATAATATAAGATTTTGATTATTACCACCTTCTTTAACACTTTTATTAACAAGCAGAATAGTAGAAATAGGAGCAGGAACAGGGTGAACTGTTTATCCTCCTTTATCTAGTAATCTTTCCCATAGAGGAGCCTCTGTTGATTTAGCCATTTTCTCACTACACCTTGCAGGTGTGTCATCAATTTTAGGAGCAGTAAATTTTATTTCAACAATTATAAACATACGGCCCACTGGGATAACCCCAGAACGGACCCCTTTATTTGTATGATCTGTCGGTATTACAGCACTTCTACTTCTTCTCTCTCTACCAGTTCTTGCAGGAGCTATTACCATACTTTTAACAGACCGTAACTTCAATACTTCTTTCTTTGATCCTACAGGGGGTGGAGATCCTATTTTATATCAGCATTTATTTTGATTTTTTGGGCATCCTGAAGTATATATTTTAATTTTACCTGGGTTTGGTTTAATTTCTCATATTATTAGTCAAGAAAGAGGTAAAATTGAAACATTTGGTGCTCTGGGAATAATTTATGCTATAATGGCAATTGGTTTATTAGGTTTTATTGTATGAGCTCACCACATATTTACTGTAGGAATAGATGTGGATACACGAGCTTACTTCACATCAGCTACTATAATTATTGCTGTACCAACGGGAATTAAAATTTTCAGTTGATTAGCCACCCTTCATGGTGTTAAATTAAGATACTCCCCAACAACTCTATGAGCTTTAGGATTTGTTTTCCTTTTTACTATTGGAGGATTAACTGGAGTAGTTTTAGCTAATTCATCAATTGACATTGTTCTTCATGATACTTATTACGTAGTAGCTCATTTCCATTATGTGTTATCTATAGGAGCAGTATTTGCTATTATAGGAAGATTTATTCAATGATTTCCTTTATTTACAGGATTAACTATAAAAATCAAATGATTAAAAATTCAATTCTTTACTATATTTATTGGAGTAAATCTTACTTTCTTCCCTCAACACTTTTTAGGGTTAAGAGGTATACCTCGTCGATATTCAGATTACCCCGACTGTTACACTACATGAAATGTAATTTCATCAATTGGATCTACTATATCAATAATTAGAATTATTATATTTATTATAATTATCTGAGAAAGTATTGTATCAAAACGAGTTATTATTTTTAGTCATAATATAACTTCTAGTATTGAATGACTTCAACAAACTCCCCCAGCTGAACATTCCTATGCTGAATTGCCTATATTAACTGCATTCTAATATGGCAGAATAGTGCAATGAATTTAAGCTTCATATATAAAGATTTAATCTTTTATTAGAAATCGCAACATGAGGTAATTTAAGACTACAAGATGCAACTTCCCCTTTAATAGAACAATTAATTTTTTTTCATGATCACACTTTAATAATTCTATTAATAATTACTATTTTGGTAGCTTATGTCATAATAAGATTAATAGGAAATAAATTAATTAACCGTAATTTATTAGAAGGGCAAACAATTGAATTTATCTGAACAGCTATACCAGCTGTAATTTTAATTTTAATTGCCTTACCATCATTACATTTACTTTATCTAATTGATGAAGTAAATAAACCTTTATTAACTTTAAAATCAATTGGTCATCAATGATATTGAAGTTATGAATATTCAGATTTAGTTAATGTAGAATTTGATTCATATATAAAACCAACCCAAGAATTACAAGATAATGAATTTCGCTTACTAGATGTTGATAATCGAGTTGTTTTACCAATAAATACTCAAATCCGAGTACTAGTAACAGCTGCTGATGTTTTACATTCATGAGCTGTACCTGCCTTAGGAATCAAAATTGATGCTACGCCTGGACGATTAAACCAAGGTTGTTTTAATATTAGCCGACCCGGTCTTCTTTACGGTCAATGTTCTGAAATTTGTGGTGCAAATCATAGATTTATACCTATTGTTATTGAAAGTGTCCCTACAAAGAACTTTATTAAGTGACTTTATTCAAACTCATTAAGTGGCTGAAATGGTTAAGCATTGGTCTCTTAAACCAACTTATAGTATATTAACAAATACTCTTAATGGAAGAAATTAGTTTAACTAAAACGTTAGTTTGTCAAACTAAAGATATTTCATAATTATTTCTTGCATTCCTCAAATAGCTCCTTTATGATGAGAAATCCTATTCTTCTTATTTATTAGTAGATTTATTTTTATAAATACTATTATTTATTATAATAAAATTTTAAATCCAAAGCAAATATCTGTTATTAAAAAGTCTATAATTAATCAATTTAAGTGAAAATGATAACTAACTTATTCTCTACATTTGACCCAGCAACTTCAATTTACTTTTCAATAAACTGAATTAGAACTATTTCATGTTTTATATTAATTCCTTTAACATTTTGAATACTTCCTAACCGATTAAATGTTTTATTTAATTCAATCACCATAAAACTTAATGAAGAGTTCAAAATACTAATAGGTCCTAACAGAAAAGGTATAACTTTAATTATAATTTCACTTTTCATATTTATTTTAATTAATAATATTATAGGGCTATTACCTTATATTTTTACCAGCTCTAGTCATCTTGTATTTACTTTAACTATGGCTTTACCTTTGTGATTATCATTAATAATTTATGGATGAATCAATCATACTAATCATATATTTGCTCATTTAATCCCTGCAGGAACTCCTGCTATCCTTATACCTTTCATGGTCATAATTGAAACCATCAGAAATTTAATTCGGCCAGGTTCTTTATCTGTTCGACTGACAGCAAATATAATTGCAGGTCACCTTCTTATAAGTCTTCTTGGAAATAACTCAACAAACGCTAACGAATTTATTTTACCCTTAATTATAATAGTGCAAATTATATTAATATTATTTGAATCTGCCGTTTCATTAATTCAAGCTTATGTGTTTTCAGTTCTAAGAACTTTATACTCTAGAGAAGTTATATATGAAAACTCATAGTAATCACCCTTATCACCTTGTAGATCACAGACCATGACCTTTAACAGGTTCAATTGGAGCTATGACTTTAACTTCAGGGATAGTTTTATGATTCCATAAAAATGAAATATATTTATTCTATTTAGGAACCCTAATTCTTTTATTAACTATATTTCAATGATGACGAGATATTGTTCGAGAAGGAACATTTCAAGGTAAACATACAATTAAGGTTACAGAAGGTTTAAAACTAGGAATAATTTTATTTATTATTTCAGAAGTATTTTTCTTCATTTCATTCTTTTGAGGATTTTTTCATAGAAGTTTAGCTCCAACAGTAGAAATTGGAATAATATGACCTCCTAAGGGAATTAAAACTTTTGATCCTATAGAAATTCCCTTACTAAATACTATGATTCTATTAACTTCAGGTATATCTGTTACTTGAGCTCACCATGCCCTAATAAAGGGGCTCCACTCAGAAACAACTAAGGCTTTAACAGTAACAGTAGTGTTAGGAGTATGTTTTACAATTTTACAAGCTTATGAATATATAGAAGCAAGTTTTTGTATTAGTGACTCAGTTTATGGATCAAGATTCTTTATAGCAACAGGCTTCCATGGAATTCATGTAATTATTGGTACAACATTCCTGGCAATTTGTTTAATACGACATATTATATGTCACTTCTCCAAATATCACCACTTTGGATTTGAAGCAGCAGCCTGATATTGACACTTTGTAGATGTAGTTTGACTTTTCCTATATGTATCTATTTACTGATGAGGTAGATACTTTTTTAGTATAAATAATATATTTGACTTCCAATCAAAAGATCTTAACTTAAGAAAAAGTAATAATAAAAATCTTAACATCTGTAAGCCTAGCTATATTAATTTCACTTGGATTAATAATTGTATGCACAATTATTTCTAAAACAACAATCATAGACCGAGAAAAAATATCTCCATTTGAATGTGGATTTGATCCCAAATCTTCAGCCCGAACGCCTTTTTCACTACAATTTTTTCTAATCGCAATTCTTTTCTTAATTTTTGATATCGAAATTGCAATTATCTTACCTATAATTATTACATTAAAATCAAGAAATATTATATCCTGAGCCTTAACAATAATTGTTTTTATTTCTATTTTAATCATTGGTCTTTATTATGAATGAAAAAATGGGATACTAGAATGAGCTTTTTAGGGGATGTAGTTAATAATAACATCTAATTTGCAATTAGAAGGAACTAACTTAGTCTTCCTCAAAGTAATGAAGTAATAATTACATTTAGTTTCGACCTAAAATTAGAGAAAAATATCTCCTTACTTTTAATTGAAGCCAAAACAGAGGCTTTTCATTGTTAATGGAATCATTGATTTTAAAATCCAATTAAAAGAGAATGAAGTTATCTAAAAGAAGCTGCTAACTATCTTTTAAAGCGGTTAAAATCCGTTTTTCTCTTATTTATATAGTTTAACTTAAAACACTTCATTTTCACTGAAGAGAAGGGTATTTACCCTATAAATATACTTGGAAAGAATATATCTTATCTTAATAGCTTCAATATTAAGCTTTAACTTAAGCTATCCAAATATTAAACAATGACAAATAAAAAAGTTAACAAAATAAATGCAGAAAAAAATAATTTAATATTATTATTCTGATAAAATAAATTTAGCTTTCTTAAAAATAAAAAATAATAACCTATTAAACCTGACATAACATATTCACCTCAACCTATATCTATAAAATCAGAATATCTATTAGAAACAACAAAACTCTTTGAATAAATTATATAAGTTCTAAAATTTGGTATAAACCATATAGTACCTAAAAAAGTAGTTATTAAATTACTCCGTAAACCAAAAATACCTTCTGATATATATATAAAAGCTAACTCATAACCTATTCAACCTCCTAAAATAACAAAAAATAATGGTATCAATTTACACTCCAAGGGTATTACTAAAACTTCGGGGTAAGGAAATAATAACCAAGATAGTATTCTCCCCCCAAAAATACCCATAAAAACTAAAAAAATTATTGATCGTATTATAATAATACTTTCATGATAAGAACAACAAGAAAATAAACCTCTATAACTAGTTATACAATAATAAACTAGTCGTATTCTATATGAAACAGTTAAACCAACAGAAATAAAAAATAAAATATAAATAAATAAATTGAAATAACTTATAGTTATAAATTCCAAGACTATATCCTTTCTATAAAACCCTGATAAAAAAGGTAGTCCACATAAAGATAAATTAGCAATACCAAAACAAGTTCTAGTATAAGGCAATTGATTAATTAATACTCCTATATGACGAATATCTTGAGAATCATTTATACAATGAATAATTAAACCAGCACATAGAAATAACAAAGCCTTAAAAAAAGCATGTGTCAAAAGATGAAAAAAGGCAATAGTAGGATACCCTATAAACAAAATTCTTATTATAAGACCTAGTTGTCTTAAAGTTGACAAAGCAATAATCTTTTTCAAATCATATTCAAAGTTAGCACCCAACCCTGATATAAACATAGTTAACATTGATAATAATAAAAAAAAAGACATATTAAACTGAAATAATAAGTCACTAAAACGAATTAATAAATAAACACCTGCTGTCACTAAAGTAGATGAATGAACTAAAGCAGAAACAGGTGTAGGAGCAGCTATAGCAGCAGGTAATCAAGAAGAAAAAGGAATTTGTGCTCTCTTAGTAAAGGCAGCTAAAATAATAAATAAACACAAAATATAACTTACACTTCTAAAATAAAAATTATAATAAATATAATGTCATCTACCCAGATCAAATATAAATGCAATACCCAATAAAATAGCTACATCACCAATTCGATTAGTTAAAATAGTTAGTATACCTGCATTATAAGATTTATAATTTTGAAAGTAGATTACTAAACAATAAGAAACTAATCCTAGGCCATCTCAACCCAACAAAATTCTAATTAAATTAGGACTAACAATTATAAATATTATTGATATTACAAATAACAAAACAAGAATTAAAAACCGAACCTTATTAACATCATCCATTATATAATCATTACTATAATAAATAACTATGGAAGAAATAAATATTACTCCCCCCATAAAAATTAAAGATATTCAATCAAATAATAAAGTTATAGAAATAACGCAAGAATTAATTGTTAAAATTTCTCAATCTATAAAAATTGAATAATCTATAGAAAGAAAGTAAAGACCAACAATAAAAAAAGTAAAACCAATTAAAAAAATAACAAAAAATCAATACTTGTATAAACTTATAAAATTCATTGATCCAGAGTAATAAATTACACCTATAACACCACAAATTATCATTCTAATTAAACTATCTGAATTAATTAAACTCAAAAAGTAAAAATATCTATTTTTAAAAATAAAAAGTTTAAAGGCAATCAATGTATAAATAAAAGAATATATTCACGAATGCAACCCCCTGATTCTGACTTTAAACCTCCAAATATACAACCATGTTGAGTAATAGAATATAAATAAATTCTGTAACAACAACTTAAAAATGAAGAAAGAGATAAAAATAATCTTATCAAAGTTCTCCATCTAAGAATTCTATTAATTAATAAAATTTCCCCTGCCAAATTCAAAGATGGGGGGCTAGCCATGTTATTTACCGAAAATAAAAACCAAAATATTGATATAGTTGGTATAAAAGTAATAAATCCTTTATTAATCAATAAACTCCGACTATGACTACGTTCATAGATAATATTAGCTAAAGCAAATATGCCTGAGGAACACAAACCATGACCAATTATTAATAATAAAGAACCTAAAAATCCATAATTAGAACAAGTCATAATACCTCCAATCACTAAACCTATATGAGCTACTGAAGAATAAGCAATTAAAGATTTAATATCAACCTGTCTTAAACATAATATACCTACCATAAAAGTCCCAAACAATCTTAAAATTATTCAAATATAATTTAAAGAAAACTCATTCATAAAATATATTACACGATATAAACCATAGCCTCCTAATTTTAAAAGAACACCTGCTAAAATCATTCTACCTGAAACAGGGGCCTCAACATGGGCCTTAGGTAATCAAAAATGAACAAAAATTATAGGCATCTTAACCAAAAAAGAAACTACCAAAGATAAATATATATAAATATTCATATTTAAACTAATTAAGAAATAAAATAAAGTTATATTATTAATATAAATATAAAAAATAGAAACTAATAAAGGAAAAGAAGCAAACAAAGTATAAAATAAAAGATACAAACCAGCTAAAAAGCGCTCTGGCTGATAACCCCACCCAAAAATTAAAAAAAGGGTGGGGATTATACTAGATTCAAAGAATAAATAGAAAAGAAATAAATTAGAAGTAGAAAAAGTTAAAATTAAAAAAATTAATAATAATAAAACAATTATAACAAATTCAATAGGATAATTGTTAGTAAATTTAATTTTATTACTAGCAATAAGTATCAAAAAAACAATTCAAATTCTTAACAAAATTATACAATAAGAAACTAAATCTATCCCAAAACCAAAACTTAGACTTATCATATAATTAGAAACAGGAAAAGTTAAAAGATAAAAAGATAAGACTATTAAACAACTTGTTAATAACCATCAATTTCTTAATAAAGGGATTAAAAATAGAATAAAAAAAAGAATTCTTATCATGATAAAACTGATAAACTGGATAACAAATCATTACCATGGCTACGAATTATATTAACCAACACACCTAAACCCAAAGCCCCTTCACACACAGTGAAAGTTAAAAAAACTAAAATAAAGTAAAGTTCAAATCCAAAACTAAGAAGAACTAAAAAAGTTCTCAAAAACAAAACTAAAACTAAATATTCTAAACTAAAAAGAGCTATTAATAAATGTTTACGTGTAGAAGAAAAAACAACTACACCTCTAAAAAATATAAAAACAATTCTAAAATTTATAAAAGAAATAAGTTTTAATAGTTTAAACAAAATAATGATCTTGTAAATCATAGATAGGAAAATACCTTTAAAACTTCAGTAAAGAGATTACTCTCATCTTTAATCCCCAAAATTAATATTCTAATTAAACTATTTACTGAAATTATATTATTATTTTTTGCACTATTAGTACTATCATTTATCTTTATCTGGCTTAATCACCCTATTAGTATAGGGATTACAATTATTGCACAAACTTTAATTGTAGCCATAATTACAGGATTATCCTTAGGATCATTTTGATATTCTTACATTATCATAATCACAATATTAAGAGGCATACTTGTTCTTTTCATTTACATAGCCAGAGTAGCATCAAACGAAAAGTTCTTTACATCAATCAAACTTATATTTTTAACAGTATCATTTATAATTCTAGGTTTAATTATTCAATTAAACTCAGAATTCTCAGATAATGAATTCTTAAACATCTTAACAAGAACTCCAACAGAAATTATTTCATTAAATAACTTATTTAATTGTAAACTTAAATTATTAACAATAACTTTAGTAATATATTTATTTTTTACTATAATTACAGTATCATTCATTGTTAATATTTCAGAAGGGCCTTTACGAATTTCTAAAAAATAATGAATAAACCTTTACGTAAAACTCACCCTCTTTTCAGAATCATTAATGGATCTCTTATTGATTTACCTACTCCCTCCAATATTTCATTATGATGAAATTTTGGATCTCTTTTAGGTATATGTTTAATAATTCAAATCATTACAGGTATTTTTTTAGCTATACACTACACTGCTAATGTAGAATTAGCTTTTAATAGTGTTGTTCACATTTGTCGAGATGTTAATAATGGTTGATTGCTACGTAACACTCATGCAAATGGAGCTTCCCTTTTCTTTATCTGTCTATATTTTCACATTGGACGGGGAATTTATTATGGTTCATATAAATTAATTATAACATGAAATGTAGGAGTAATTTTATTATTTATAGTTATAGGAACAGCTTTTTTAGGTTATGTATTACCTTGAGGTCAAATGTCTTTATGAGGAGCTACAGTTATTACTAATTTATTATCTGCTATCCCTTACTTAGGAAATGATATCGTAAAATGATTATGAGGAGGTTTTAGAGTTAATAATGCTACATTAACACGATTCTTTACTTTACACTTCCTATTACCATTCATTATTGCTGCAATAGTAATAATTCATCTACTATTTCTTCACCAAACAGGGAGTAATAACCCTTTAGGTTTAAATTCCAATTATGATAAAATTCCCTTCCACCCTTATTTCTCAATCAAAGATTTAATAGGAATAATATTTACATTAACTCTGTTTATTTTACTTGTATTATTAGAACCTCGACTATTAGGAGATCCAGAAAATTTTATCCCAGCAAATCCAATGGTTACACCAGTACATATTCAACCTGAATGATACTTTTTATTTGCATATGCAATCCTACGTTCAATTCCTAATAAGTTGGGGGGAGTACTAGCAATAGTATTATCAATTCTAGTAATTGTAATTTTACCTATTACTAATAAAAGTAAATTCCAAAGTATAGCATTCTACCCAGCTAACAAAATTTTATTCTGATCATTTGTAACAACAATAATTCTATTAACTTGAATTGGAGCACGACCGGCAGAAGAACCTTTTATTACAACAGGTCAATTATTAACTGTAGCCTATTTTAGATATTTTATTATTAACCCTATTACATTTAAACTATGAGACAAAATTAATAATTAGTTAATAAGCTTTAGTTAAGCTTTTACTTTGAAAGTAAATCATAATGGTTAAATTCCATTATTAACTTCATCACTTAAATTAATGAATAATACCCCTAACATTATTAAACATAAAAATGAAGAAAAGAATAAAAAATAATTCAAAGACATAGGTAAAAATACCTTTCAAGTTAAATATATTAATTTATCATAACGAAATCGTGGAAGTGTACCTCGAACCCAAATAAACCAAAAGATTACTAGCACAACCTTAATATAAAAAAAGATTGAATACAAATCACAACCCAAAAATATAACTACAGTTAATAAACTTATAAAAATAATATTTATATACTCTGATAAAAAAATAAAAGCAAAACCACCTCTTCTATACTCAACATTAAACCCACTAACTAATTCACTTTCACCTTCAGCAAAATCAAAAGGAGCTCGATTTGTTTCAGCTAAACATGAAGATAATCAACAAAAAAATAAAGGAATTGAAAAAAAAATAAATCATATACCAGATTGATAAATTATAAAATCAACAAGATTATATCTAAAAATAAAAATAAAGAAACATAATATAATTATAGCCATTCTCACTTCATAAGAAATAGTTTGAGCTATAGCTCGTAAACTACCCAATAAAGCATATTTAGAATTGGAAGACCAACCAGATAATATTACACCATAAACTCCTATTCCAGTACAACATATAAAAAACAAAAGACCAAATCTAAATCTATAAGAATTAACAATTTGAGGCAATAAAACCCATAAAGAAAATGAAAGCATTAATATAAACACAGGAGAAAGATAATAAAGAATAAAATTAGATATATAAGGATATGTTTGCTCCTTAAAAAATAACTTAATTCCATCGGAAAAGGGCTGTAATAATCCCATAAAACCTACTTTATTAGGACCTTTACGTAATTGAATATAACCTAATACCTTACGTTCTAATAAAGTCACAAAAGCCACTGCCACTAAAACACAAATGAGGGTAACAAAATATCTAATTAAGAAAATTACTACTTGTAATCTAAATTACATATATAAATTCTAAATTTATCGCACTTAACTCTGCCAAAATAGTTAATAATAATCAATTTATATATAACTATTACTTATACCTGGTCCTTTCGTACTAAGGTATAATTTACAATTGCAGATAGAAACCAACCTGGCTCACGCCGGTCTGAACTCAGATCATGTAAAGATTTAAAAGTCGAACAGACTCAGTCCCGTTAGCTGCTACACCAAGAACTTACTTTAATCCAACATCGAGGTCGCAAACTTTATTCATCGATAAGAACTCTCCGAAAAAATTACGCTGTTATCCCTAAGGTAATTTAATCTTATAATCCATAATTCAGGATCAAAATAAACATTAATTAATGAAAAATAATTAATGAAAGTTATATACTTTTCACTGTCGCCCCAACAAAACTAATAAAATAAAATTCATCAATAATTAACAAAATAACAAATTTTATCTAATATCAGTAAAATTCTATAGGGTCTTCTCGTCTTGCAAAAAAATTTAAGCTTTTTAACTCAAAAATCAAATTCATAAAATTTAAATAAAGAAAGTTAATTCCTCGTCCAACCATTCATACAAGCCTTTAATTAAAAGACAAATGATTATGCTACCTTCGCACAGTCAGAATACTGCGGCCGTTTAAAAATCACTGGGCAGGTCAGACCTTTAATAACTTATTCTAAAGGACATGTTTTTGTTAAACAGGCGAGAATTAAATTTGCCGAGTTCCCATATTTAAATATTCTAAACTACTAATTCTACCATTATTACTTATATTAAAAAAATAAATAAAACAATCTAATAAAAATTTAAATCAAATATAAATAAATAAATAAAGAAAATTAACTGTAACGAAATATATGATGGCTGTTATCAAGCCTACAAAAATTCTTAAACAAAATGATTATAAATCAATGATTAGAGCTTATCCCCTAACATTTTAGCCAACAAAATTAAAAAAAATTAAATTTTAAATCAACTTATTAATGACCTTAATTAAATTAATTTATTAGATAACCAGATATTTAAGATTGAATAGCATATAACCTCTATATTTTAATTAAAAATTACTTTATAACGTAAACTTTCATTAAAATATATCTCTCTTAATTTCGGGAAAATTAACAATAATTAATTTATAATTAGTAAACCCTGATACAAAAGGTACAATAAAAAAAATCTGCTTCCAAATAATTAAAAAATTTCCTTCACAGTACTATAAACTATCACTATATAAAAACAATTTCTATAAAATATACTAATAAATAAGTTATTTCTATCAAATAAGTATAACTAATATGCAACAATAGTAATATAATAATTAATCAAGTTAGGCTGATTTGCACAAACCTAATTATTATTGTAAGTAATAACATTCCTAGAATTTAACTTGTATATTTCCAACCTCACCTTCCGGTAAAATTACTTTGTTACGACTTATCTCATCTTAATAATGAGAACGACGGGCGATGTGTACATAATTTAGAGCTAAAATCATTGTTATTAAATAATAAAAATTACTTTCAAATCCTTTTTCACACAAAACTATAATCCAGTACAAATATTCCAATAAATAAACATTAAATGTAACCCATTTCAACCTTTAATATAGCTGCACCTTGACCTGACATTATCCTAAATTAATGATTTAAGAAAATATTCTAATAAAACATTCAATGACAGAGATATACAAACAATAAACCAAAGTTAAATCCAACGTGGATTATCGATTACAGAACAGGTTCCTCTGAAAAGACTAAATTACCGCCAAATCCTTTTAATTTAAAGATCATAACTATTAATACTATGGTTACAATTTTACATTTAGAATAATAGGGTATCTAATCCTAGTTTAAATTCTAAATTTCCTATTATCTTAAACCAAGAGGATGTACTCAAAATTAAAAATTTCACCTTATAAAATCAAAATAACCCCCAATAAATATAATAAATATAAACCCAAAAAGATTAATTCGAATTGGATGTATAACCGCGTATGCTGGCACAACCTTAAACAATCCTAAATTAATTAACTGAATCTATGTTTCCATGATATTCAAAATTAAAAACTACAAATATAAAAAAAATTTACCTTTTAGATAAATCAATAAACACACGAAAATTTATATTTAATATTATCAATAAACCAATCAACCAAAAATTAAAGACAGGATCAATCTTAATCAATTTAACAACTTAAATAACTGCGGAACCAACTTATTAACCCTCTCCCCCTCTCCTCTAGTACTCCCCCCAGTAGATAGATCCCCTCCGGCCTACGCCTATAAATTATTTCCATATGTGCATTGCATACTCCACCCCAGTTACATATAGTGTCCCCTTACATAGTCTGTATCATGTTCTAGTACCCCCTCCTATTATCGTCCTTTACATAGTCCCTTGCTAGTATTACCCCCGTGCCCGGCTCCTTGTGCGTCGCCTCAGATATGCTACTGATCCCCCCATTTATTCTTTTTTTCCTTTATATCCCCTGCTTATGTTACTCTTATTCCTCCATTAATCCCCTGTTATGTGCTTACCCCACTCCGAAATATTTACCTATGCTCACCGTTGTTATTCCCCTTCTCAGTCTAGTACCCTAATCTCATGGTATCCCTGTTCTACGCTCTCTTACTCCCCCTAGATAGTATCATCTCCCCCCGGACCAGTCCGTAATCTTTTTTCAAAGATAGTCTAAATTCTCATACAAATTCCTTAACAAAAAAGAAATTTTCAAAAAAAAATTAAAATTTACAAAAAACTTATACTTAAAAACAAAATTTGTTACTAAATTACGAGAATTTTAAAAATTTTCATCCAATTTAAAAATTTAGAAAACCTTCATCCAATTTGTTATAATTAAAAATTAAAAATTCAAAAATATTCATTATTTACACCTGTTACGCCACGGAACCATCTCTCTTTCACAAATTTAAAAATTAAAAATTAAAAAATATTAGTTAAATATATCCGTTACGTTACAGAACCGTCCCTCATTTCTAAAATTAAAAATTAAAAATTCAAAAATATTCATTATTTACACCTGTTACGCCACGGAACCATCTCTGTAAAATCCCTGTTAAAGTTATAGACCTGGGTCTAGCAATACGCTGAATATCAACCTTTAATTTAATTAAATAGCATCAAAAATTAGACTGGACAAAGAGGGCAGGCTTCAAACACTTTCCCAGTTTCAGACTGGTTATCCATAAAATGTTCATACCACTACAAAAATTTGCTAGATCTATCCTCATCAACAACGCCCATTATTAAACATTAGCTCCGCAAATTAAACTCAACTTATATTAAACTACTAAACCCCCCATCTTAAATAAAGGAAAAAAAGATGGGGAGT